TTTGTTTAGTCACTAACTACAAATTCCAACTATTGATTGGTTGGTTTGTGCTTCAATTTGGATTGAAAATCTCTGAATACTGAATATGAATATATCTGTAATTATTTCGAAATCTAAAAAAATATATATAGTTTCGAACCACTCTTTAAGATAAAGAATGATATTAGTCCAAGAACTGTACCTACATCAATTCACATTCCTTAGCATTTAGATTTAATTCAATTAAGAACTTTTCAGAAAAAATTTTTTCCTGGTGAGGTCAATAAGGTCATGAAAAAAATTTCGATTTATTTATCTATTTACATATAATGGATTTGCCCGGACCGATACATGATTTTCTTTTAGTCTTTTTGGGATTCAGTCTTATATTAGGAGGTGTAGGAGTAGTATTACTTACCAACCCAATTTATTCTGCTTTTTCGTTGGGACTGGTTCTTGTTTGTATATCTTTATTCTATATTCTATCAAACTCTCATTTTGTAGCTGCCGCACAGCTCCTTATTTACGTGGGAGCCATAAATGTTTTAATCATATTTGCTGTCATGTTCATGAATGGTTCAGAATATTACAAAGATTTTAATCTTTGGACCGTTGGAGATGGGGTTACTTTGTTGGTTTGTACAGGTATTTTTGTTTCACTAATGACTACTATTCTGGATACGTCATGGTACGGGATTATTTGGACTACAAGATCAAACCAGATTATAGAGCAAGATTTGATAAGTAACAGTCAACAAATTGGAATTCATTTATCAACAGATTTTTTTCTTCCATTTGAACTCATTTCGATAATTCTTTTAGCTGCTTTGATAGGTGCAATTGCTGTGGCTCGCCAGTAATAAATCTTTCGAACTAATAACCGAAATACAAATTAAACTTTGTTCTGCGTTATCACATCCATTTCTCCTCACTTCAATTTTATTTGAAGATTGTTTATGTCTAAAATATAAATAGAAATTCTTTTATTCAATCTATTACCAAACTTTTTATATTCTATCTAGTCAATTGAACCCATTAAATTGTTTTTTATCTTGAAATGAATCGAAATTGATAAGGAGTTGGTCAATGATGCTCGAACATGTACTTGTTGTGAGTGCCTATTTATTTTCTATCGGTATCTATGGATTGATCACAAGTCGAAATATGGTTAGAGCCCTTATGTGTCTTGAACTTATACTGAATGCAGTTAATATAAATTTTGTAACATTTTCTGATTTTTTTGATAGTCGCCAATTGAAAGGAAATCTTTTTTCAATTTTTGTTATAGCTATTGCAGCCGCTGAAGCAGCTATTGGACCAGCTATTATTTCCGCAATTTATCGTAACAGAAAATCAACTCGTATCAATCAATCAAATTTGTTGAATAAGTAGTATTGTATTAATAAGCAGTATTAATCATAGAAATTATAATATTTATCAAGTCGAATTAACATGGATGGTACATAACGTATTGATCGTGTTTACAAAAAATGCAATAAATCAAAGGATCTTGGACCTCTCGCATGAGCCGATCCGGAAGCAGATTAATTCTGGTAAATCATTGATTCATCTGGTGTCTAAATATATGTATAATTCATTTACAAGTTTACTAGATCGAAAATTTATGATGTTCAAAAATTTATATATCCAATGTCACATTCAGTAAAGATTTATGATACATGTATAGGGTGTACTCAATGTGTCCGAGCCTGCCCCACAGATGTATTAGAAATGATACCTTGGGACGGATGTAAAGCTAAGCAAATTGCTTCTGCTCCAAGAACAGAAGACTGTGTTGGTTGTAAGAGATGTGAATCCGCCTGTCCAACGGATTACTTGAGTGTTCGAGTTTATTTATGGCATGAAACAACTCGAAGCATGGGCCTAGCTTATTGATCCCTTTCACAAATCCCACCTGAATACATTTAATTTTTTTTTTACCGACAAAAATCCCCCTGCTCGAAAAAATATATTCTATTTTTTTTTCGAGCACGGATTTTTCTGGTCAAAGTGTATCTTGTTTTTACTACGAATTATTTTCCTTGGTTAACAATAGTGGTAGTTTTGCCAATATTCGCGGGTTCTTTAATTTTCTTTCTACCTCATAGAGGAAATAAGATAATTAGGGGTTATACTATATTTATATGCGCAATAGAACTCCTTCTAATAACTTATGCATTCTATTATCATTTCCAATTGGACGATCCATTAATGCAATTGACGGAGGATTATAAATGGATCAATTTTTTTGATTTTTACTGGAGATTGGGAATAGATGGACTTTCTATAGGACCTATTTTGCTGACAGGATTTATCACCACTTTAGCTACTTTAGCGGCTCGGCCGGTTACTCGAGATTCCCGATTATTCCATTTCCTGATGTTAGCAATGTATAGCGGTCAAATAGGATCATTTTCTTCTCGAGACCTTTTACTTTTTTTCATCATGTGGGAGTTAGAATTAATTCCCGTTTATCTACTTCTATCCGTGTGGGGGGGAAAGAAACGTTTGTATTCAGCTACAAAGTTTATTTTGTACACTGCAGGAAGTTCCGTTTTTTTATTAATCGGAGTTCTGGGTATCGGTTTATATGGTTCCAATGAACCAACATTAAATTTTGAAACATCAGCTAATCAATCTTATCCAGTAGCACTGGAAATAATATTCTATATTGGATTTCTTATTGCTTTTGCTGTCAAATCACCGATTATACCTTTACATACATGGTTACCAGACACCCATGGAGAGGCACATTACAGTACTTGTATGCTTCTAGCCGGAATTTTATTAAAAATGGGAGCGTATGGATTGGTTCGGATCAATATGGAATTATTGCCCCGCGCTCATTCTCTATTTGCTCCCTGGTTGATTATAGTAGGTACAATTCAAATAATCTATGCAGCTTCAGTATCTCCCGGTCAACGTAATTTAAAAAAAAGAATAGCCTATTCCTCCATATCTCATATGGGTTTCATAATTATAGGAATTGGCTCTATAAGTGATATGGGCCTCAATGGAGCCATTTTACAAATAATCTCTCATGGCTTTATTGGCGCTGCACTTTTTTTCTTGGCGGGAACGAGTTTTGATAGAATACGTCTTGTTTATCTCGACGAAATGGGCGGAATGGCGATCCCGGTTCCAAAAATATTCACGACTTTCAGTATCTTATCGATGGCTTCCCTTGCATTACCGGGGATGAGTGGTTTTGTTGCAGAATTAATAGTATTTTTGGGACTAATTACCAGCCAAAAATTTTTTTTAATAACAAAAATACTAATTACATTTGTAATGGCAATTGGAATGATATTAACTCCTATTTATTCATTATCTATGTTACGCCAAATGTTCTATGGATACAAGTTTTTTAATGCTCCAAACTCTTATTTTTTTGATTCTGGACCGCGAGAGTTATTTGTTTCGATCTCTATCCTTTTACCTGTAATAGGTATTGGTTTTTATCCGGATTTCATTTTATCACTATCAGTTGACAAGGTCGAAGATATTATATCTATCTATTTTTATAGATAATTTTCATGAATAAAATCAAAAATCAAACAGCAATCCTATACTATAATAATAATAGGATGTTTTAAAAAATTCGTTGTACAATTAAAAAAACAATAAAATAATAAGTATTTTTTCTTCTCTTAAGTTTCACTTTAACTTAAGTTAAAAATAAAAAAATGAATTAGACTTTTAACCAGATATGGTTGGCCTTTGTAAGAACCTTTTGAATCACTACTTTGATTCAAAAGGTTCTCGAAGGCTTACACAATGTTTTCTTATATATATGCTGTCCCATGTTTGCTTGTGTTCGTTAGGTTCTTTCTTCAGTTAGATGTTAGTGTAAATGAACCATAACTATGTAGCCCTATTCCTAATAGATTGACCCCAAAATAGCATATCCAAATTATAAGAAATCCCATCGAGGCTACAATTGCGGAATTTACACCTTCAAAATTTTTATTTGTTCGAATATGTAAATAAATCGCGAATACGGTCCAAGTAATAAATGCCCAAGTTTCCTTCGGATCCCAATTCCAATATGAGCCCCATGCCTCATTTGCCCATACTGCTCCCGAAAGAATACCTATGGTTAAAAAGATAAACCCTATACCAATAATACGATAACTCCAATGATCCAATTGTTGAATCAATTGAGATCTATAATAATTCCTAGAAGAGATCAAAGAAATGTTCCATAAAACGTTGTTTCTTTCATTCATGTATTGGATCTCATCAAATGAAAATGAATCATTATTCTTTTTCTCAAAAGCCCTTATGACTTTTCGAAATGTAATGACTATAAGAGCTACTGATAATAATGATCCACATAAAAGAGCTGCATAGCCCAATACCATCATACTTACGTGCATCATTAACCAATGAGATTGTAGAGCGGGTACTAATATTACGGATTGATGCGTTTCAGTTAAAAAACCAGAAGTAGCAAAGCCTTGGGTAAAAATAACACTTGGCGCGGTTATTGCGCTTAAATGGTTTATATTTTTTTTTAAATACGGAACCATACAAATAATGGACAAACTCCATGAAAGAAAAATTAATGATTCGTATAAATCACTTAAGGGTAAATGTCTCGAATAAATCCAACGAGTAACTAATAATCCTGTTATACAGACAAAAGTAGTTTTTATGCCCTTTTCTGATGAATCATATAGTCCTGCGCTTTCATTAATTAATAAGATTATCAAACGAATTGAAATTACAATTGAAACAACCGAAAAAGATATATGAGTTAATATATGCTCTAAACTTGAAAATATCATAAAAAAATTTTTAAAATAAAAAAGGGGGGATTCTCGAAATTATAGGAATGGAAATCGGGAATTGAATTCATTATAGGACTTACTCTTTTATAAGATGCCATGCCGCCACTCGGACTCGAACCGAGATGCTCTAGCACTGCTTCCTAAGAGCAGCGTGTCTACCGATTTCACCATAGCGGCTTGTTCGAAATCATAATAACCTATTTTTATTTAATCGTCTAGGTTAAAGTACTCAATCATTCAATATTTTTTAGTTTTATAGGAAACATTTAAATTCATGAATAAAGAAATTGATGAATCAAAACTCGTTTTAAAAATAGTGATTTAAAACGTATTCCCAATAATAATCCTTATTTTTTATTATTTAATTTAATATTTAGATAATATTTAGAGTGTTAAGTTTATTTAACTTAACAATGGAGTTCTTATAGTTTATACTCTCCTAAAAAAAAAAAAAAGGAAAAAAAAAATAGGATTTTTATCGATCACAATTTCATGAATACATACAATAGAATAAAAATTGACATACCTTTGTATTAATACTTAGAGTTTTCGCTGTGTAGAGAATTTGTGTTACTATTTAGAAAATTAATTAAATTAATTAAATTGGGTTTGGGTTAGCTATTGGGCGTATCATATAATAAAAAAGTTTCGATTTCTATCGTAATTGGACCGTACTTTAAAGTAAAATAACCCGTTCTAAATTAATACATATATTGATCTATCTTCCCCAGCCCAAGCAACTATAGGATTCGTTTTTTATTTTTGATGACCAAAATTGATACATTTCTCGTATAAAATATCCATTGATAAAAACTTCTTGTCCCATTTAGGTGGATATTTTATACGAGGTATATAAGGTATATATATAAGGATAAGGAGTATATATATTGATAATTATTTTTTTTTTAATGATTGTTCAGAAAATTACAAAAGAAATTTGAAACTTAAAAAATTAGTTTCAACAACTCATTAATTTGGATTAAAAATCTTATATTTGTTGTTCTATAAAAAATAGTATATATATAATATATAATAAAAAATATAAAAAGACAAAACTTTACTAAAAAGACAGCTGAAACTTTAGATCTTGTATTTATTCTTTTTTTTGTTTGACAAAAAAAATATCATTTTAAAAATAAAGTATACAAAATAATTCTTATTTTACATACCAAAATAGCAAAACGAATTCAATTTAATATTTATCCATTCAAAACATTAAGGAATGGGAATCATTACTTTTTATTTTTTATTATTTATTATTTTAATTTCTTTTTTAAGTATAATTAAAAATTATTCTATTATTATATATAATAGAATAATATAAAAGATAATAGAATAATATAAAAGATAATAGAATAATAATAAAATAATAAAAGAATAATCTAAATTATTATATATAAATTAGATATATAAGATATATAAATATATAAATTAGAAACGAAATTAAAAAGAAAACTATACTTTTTTTAGAACTTTTTTTAGAGTCAGAGATAGATTCAGACTATTCCAATGTTTAATTATTTATTTATTTCTTGTTGTACAAAAAACTTTTTGAATTCCCTGTAGAAAGCGATTTCGCTAACGAAAAAGCTTTCAATGCTACCCAATACCCCTCCATTTTCCAAATATTTTTACGAATTCGTTTTTTTGATATAGAAGTGCGTTTTTTTGGAACTGCCATTAAAAAATTATGATAGAGTATTCATTTCTATAGTTGGATGTGAAAGACATCTATTGTTCAAAACCAATTGTTCTTTACTTACTATATAATTCTATATAATTATATAATTATCTATTTATAGTATATAATTATCTATTTATAGTCTAAATTATACTCTCTTCATAAAAAAATACAAAAATATAAACCAAAGTGGTTGTTCCTTTATATTTATTGTTTATTTTCATCGTGCTATATTTATACATGTAATAAAATACATCAAAAAGTTTAAGAAACCAACCCTTAATTTTTTTTATATTAATTGCTTAATTAGTCAAACGCGAAAAAAGAGTGCACCTAATTAAAATTTTCAAATTCAAATGAGACTCGTAGTTAATGTGTTAAAGTATACATCATTTAAAAAAAAAAGTAAGTATTTCTTTTTCAATAGTAGCTTGGTCATCTCATTTGACCAATTTAAACTTCTTGATTTGAAATATTTTGTTTTGTTTGAAGTATTTGGAAAAAATTTATAATAATTAAGAATATAAAATTTTATTTTAGTTTTACATATCTTAATTTTTTTTTATTAACAGATTCCTTTCAAAAAAAAATAAGAGCTGGTGAATCAGAAACAGTTAATTAATAATTAAGAATAAAAGATTTTTATTTATTTATTTTTATGGAATATACATATCAATATTCATGGATCATACCTTTCATTCCAGTTATAATTCCTATATTAATAGGAGTGGGACTTCTCCTTTTCCCGAAGGCAACAAAAAATCTTCGCCGCATGTGGGCTTTTCCTAGTGTTTTATTGTTAAGTATAGTTATGATTTTTTCAGCCAATCTGCCTATTCAGCAAATAAATAACAGTTATATCTATCAATATGTATGGTCTTGGACCATCAATAATGACTTTTCTTTAGAGTTCACCTACTTGATCGATCCACTTACTTCTATTATGTCAATCTTAATTACTACTGTTGGAATTATGGTTCTTATTTATAGTGACAATTATATGTCTCATGATCAAGGATATTTGAGATTTTTTGCTTATATGAGTTT